ATTATGTATACAGGCTTATCCTTCACTTTTCTGAAGTTTCGATAGAAGGATTCCTATACCAATGTATACAATTAACTCCATTCGTTAGAATAGCTTCCATCGAGTCTCTGCACCTATCCTTTTTTATTTTCGCTTTCTGAACCTTTGCTTGTTTTCGGAAAACGTGATTTGGCTCAGGATTGCCCATTTTTATTAATTCCAGGGTTTCTCTGAATTTGAAAGTTATCACTTAGTAAGTTTCCATACCAAGGCTCAATCCAATTAAGTCCGTAGCGTCTACCGATTTCGCCATATCCCCCTTTTGAGATGAAAATCTCATTGTGATCCCGTCCCTTTTTTCTTTCATTTATACCGGAACCGTTCAATTCATTAGATAGATGCCTGTCTCGAAAAAGTGTTTTCTCCTCTTTGTGATTTCTTGTGTATCTTCTTTCATCTTCTATAGGAGGCTCGTATTCGGTCCAATCAAAAACGATTTTATCATTTCTGTATCCGCAATTCAATATAGGTGGATACATACCCTATACATCTGTCTCTCTTCCACTCATTTACCCATGAAATTGAAAATACTTGAACGGTCGATAATTTATTTATATTATTTTATAAAATAAATAAATTAAAATAATAAAAAAATTGAAATTATATATCGCTAGATTAATCTTATGTTCTATAATATTTAACAGTTATTATTATTTGAAATTAGAATTATTCTATTGTTTATGTTTAATTTATTAATTTAATATTAATAATTTCATATTAATTAATAATAATAATTAAAATAATAATAATGAATTTCATATTTAATATGAATTATGTTATAAATAGCGAATATGAATAGCCAAGAATGAAAATAGTTAATAGCAAAGATTCTAAGAGTTTATTGAATTCCTCTGCATGTCGAATTTATGTTATGTGAGCCTGCTTAGCTCAGAGGTTAGAGCATCGCATTTGTAATGCGATGGTCATCGGTTCGATTCCGATAGTCGGCTTTTCTCTATTTATTTTCTTTTTTACATGATTGATAATGCATCTTTGAAATCAAAGTGAAAAAAAAAAAATGTATTCTTCTTTTCGCAAAAGCCATTGATTATAGGATAGGAATTTCCAACTATCTCACGAACAGAATCCTTTTCCTTTTCTATATATAGAAAACCGGAAACTGGATATTTATTCAACTCATCTCATTATTCTTTAATTAATATTAATAATAGAATAATACTTCAGTAAATTTTGCTTTATTTAGAATTTAGTTCATTTTTAGTTTAGATTTATTCTGTAGAATGAAATTTCATCAATAAGAATTAATTAATAATTAATTATAAATAAGGAGTCTTTATGTCGCGTTACCGAGGTCCTCGTTTCAAAAAAATACGTCGCCTGGGGGCTTTACCAGGGCTAACTAATAAAAGGCCCCGAGCTGGAAATGATCTTAGAAACCAATCACGTTCTGGGAAAAAATCCCAATATCGTATTCGCCTAGAAGAAAAACAAAAATTGCGTTTTCATTATGGTCTTACAGAACGACAATTACTTAAATACGTTCGTCTCGCCGGAAAGGCAAAGGGGTCAACAGGTCAGGTTTTACTACAATTACTTGAAATGCGTCTGGATAACATCCTTTTTCGGTTGGGTATGGCCCCGACTATTCCGGGAGCTCGCCAATTAGTTAACCATAGACATATTTTAGTCAACGGTCGTATAGTAGATATACCAAGTTATCGCTGCAAACCCCGAGATACTATTGCGGCGAGAGATGAACAAAAATCTAGAGCTCTAATTCAAAATTCTCTCAATTCATCCCCTCAGGAGGAATTGCCAAACCATTTGACTCTTCAACCATTCCAATATAAAGGATTAGTCAATCAAATAATAGATAGTAAATGGGTCGGTTTGAAAATAAATGAATTGCTGGTTGTAGAATATTATTCTCGTCAGACTTAAACCTAACAAAAAGAAAATAAAGACTAAAATAACCTATTTTCCTCCCTTTCGGCGAAGTAAATTAACCTAAGGTTAAGATAAATTAAGGGTTTGCTCCGGATTTTTCTTCCATTTAGGTGTCATAGACCGAGAGGGATATTTTCATTCCTTGTCTACTCGTTTCTTTAACAGTATTTTCCGTACCACAGCCATTAGGAATAGAGAATCCATATCAAAGAAAGGTCTAACTGTTGGAATAGTCATATATTGCTATTTGATCTATATCTATTGATCTATTGTGGTTAGTAAGATCGGTAAATTAGGTGAAGGTAAGGAAAGAGAGGGATTCGAACCCTCGGTAAGCAAAAGCCTACATAGCAGTTCCAGTGCTACGCCTTCAACCACTCGGCCATCTCTCCTACATAATGATTATGACCTAAAAACCGAAAATCGAGTGAATAATTCATTATTCATATTAGAATTAGATTATTGGGTAGGTACAACCAATCAATTCTAAATAGAAAGCGATAAAAATAGAAAATTGTTTTCTTATAAAAACTGTTAAAAAAATTCTATTCATGTTTGCAAAAACAATGTTATCTTCTTTTTCTGATTATCTATTTAATCTATTTATACTATACCGACCGCATTAAATCAATAAATTCTAAATTCTAACGAATCGACTGAGCTAGGGTTCTATATTTTATAGACTATGGTTAATGGATATCTTTAGATCATGATTCTATTTAGACTACGATTCCATACCAGAAGAATTCTCAAATTGCTTTTTAGGCCTGTTATCAACAAAAATCCTTATCCCATCTATCTATTAAAAATACAAATTGATAAACAATTTTTTTATAGTTGATTGTCTAGTGATTCCGCGTACACAAAAAAAATGGGCCCATTTTCATCATACAATGATTACTCGATTCGATCCTTTTTCTTCTTTGTATCATAATTCAATCAACTTAGGTTTTTCTAAGCTGTAACTTCAATCAAATAAGAATAGTTTCTTTCGTTGATAGACTATTCCAGTAAGATGGAATCCAATGCGGTTCCCAATATTTATTTCTTAATTCTTATCAATCAATTCCTGTTCCTGTAATGTAAAAAAGAACAATTTGAATATTGTTTTTAATATTGGGCCATATTTTTTAATGATAATGAATCTGTTTTTATGTTATTTCGTACTGTAAAATTCTTTTCCTTGTGGGATCATTTTCCCCCGAGAAGTAATGAGAACAATGATAGAATGGATTGCTACCTATGTCTAGATCGCGGATAAATGGAAATTTTATTGATAAAACCTTTTCGATTGTAGCCAATATATTATTACGAATAATTCCGACAACTTCAGGAGAAAAAGAGGCATTTACTTATTACAGAGATGGTGCGATTTGACTTTTTTTTGACTCTCGGTTTTACGAGAAATACACATGATTCGTAATCGGGAAAAAAAGAAAAAAATCTACGCTTGTAGAAGGTAAAGTTTGGAAATAGAACAATTCCTTCTGTCGTGTATCCTCGATTAATGCAGCCTCAGATGCTATGTTTCAATTCTCGATTCTAGTATTGAGCGAAAGGTTATACCTATAGGTTCGGTATTACGGGTCAATCCTAACCAATAGGTAGCAGAGGGGAAGAAGCACTACACCTAGAAATTAACAACACGAAAACTTTGTTATATTATAAATTATCCCCTTCTTTAGCAAGCTTGGGACTAAAAGAATGGTTGGGACAACAAACATCCATCTCGTTTGTATTTTGGATACCCATATAACCATCGAAGGCTGTTGAAGTGACTAATTCCTGGACATTGGGAAGCGTTGAGAACAAAGAAATTGTTGGAGTTATCTTTTCTCTCTAGTAACAATACGTTTGATGTTAAGAAAAGATCTCTTGCAGGAAGGTTGGCTAGAGATTTCTTGTAAAAACACTAGCCCTACTTAGTTCATAATGAGAAGATTTTCATCTTCTTTATCATTTTATCATTATGCACATAAGGGAGGAGCCGTATGAGATGAAAATCTCATGTACGGTTCTGTAACGGAGATTCTGTGAATTGAATGACGACCGTAACGGATGTCAGCTCAATCCGAAGGGAATTATGCGGAAGCTTTACAGAATTATTATGAAGCTATGCGACTAGAAATTGATCCCTATGACCGAAGTTATATACTCTATAACATAGGACTTATCCACACAAGTAACGGAGAACACACGAAAGCTTTGGAATATTATTTTCGAGCGCTCGAACGAAACCCATTCTTACCACAAGCTTTTAATAATATGGCCGTGATCTGTCATTACGTGCGACTATCTCCACTATAGAAATAAAAAGTAAATAAAGATCAAATTCACTAGTAAATACTAGAAAAAGGGCTTTCTACATATGCATTGTCTAAAACAACGATTTTTATCAGCTGTAGAAAAGAAAGAAACTTCATAGAAGTTGAAATATGAAGAAATAGATATGCCTAGCTGTTTTATTCTATGGGTAAAGGATCTAATTGATAGAGTAAGCACCGTAAAGATCAATTAGTAAGGTTTTGCGCCGATACAAAAATAACTGCTTACTTATGTCATGATGTGAGACAAATGTTAGGAATCCACTTATGTAATAGAGTCGATCCACTAAGATATTGAGCAGCGGTGTAGGATCAGATCCCAAAGATAGTAAGTCTTTCCTTTCGAAAGTCTTTTTCAAAAATTCTATATAAATTTCTATATGATATGAAACTGAGATAGTTACCTTTCAGAAAATTCTAATGATAGGCAAAATGTCTATGTTTTATTTTTCTGAAGGTGGGAGAAAAGATAAAACTAAAATAAACCGGATTTTTAATCCAAACTTAAGATTTAAGTTTGAAACTCTTTTTATTAACTTCTTTTCATTAACCCGAAAAATGGGATAGATCTACGAGAAATCTTATTCAGTTAGATATGGTAGATTCAAATGGAATAAAAAAAGAGTTGACTGCCGAGCCGTATGAGCTAGGAAACTCTCAAGTACGGTTCTAAGGGAAGGAATTAACCCACCTATTCCGACCGGGGAGAACAGGCCATTCAACAGGGGG